AGTAAAGTGCATTCCAAGGTCACTCTTTTCTTTTGTTTTGTTATAAAATAAAGAATGAAAATAGAACAAATTAGATAAATAAAAAAAAGGGGGGGTCAAAATCTATTTTTCCTATTTTCTTCCATATTAATTCAAAGTTGAATGAAGTTAAACAACAAAGTTCTTATTCTTTTTTTGTTTTAATATTCATTCTTTTTTTTAATTATTTTTTATTTATAATATAAATAGAATAGAATTCGATAGAATTAAAAAAAAGAAATATAAATATTCTATATATATAATTAGAATATATAAAATATAATAATAAAATGAAAATTATTTAATTAGATTATTTTACTCAACTCACAAATTGCTCGAAAAATCTGTTGATTTGGAATCACAGGATGGGTAGATGTCACAGATGATGAATTTCTTTCTTACCTATGTAACTATAATATATATTTGTTCGTCTGTAATAATTGATTGATGAATCAAAAAATTTCAATTGTACCTTTCAAGTGGTATTTTTTCTTATCTTCCAATTTTATTTTTCTCTCAAAAATGGAAACTTAGGGAAGTGCTTTAGAAACATAAACATATGTATAAAAAGAACATATTTCATTTAGCTTCTTTATGTCCACTATAACTAGTTATTTCGGTTTTCTACTAGTGGTTTTAACTATAACCTCAGCTCTATTTATCGGTCTGAGTAAGATACGACTTATTTGATTTGAAATTTTGAAATAAATTGGAATTTTTGTGATATTCCAGATATTCTATAGTTCCTTACTGTCGCAATTTCCAATTCTTGGGCATTGAGATTCATGGTCAATACAGATTCATATTTAAGGATAAATATTACCTCCCCCTTTCCCCTTTTAAAAAATCAAAATGATTGAAGTTTTTCTATTTGGAATCGTGTTAGGTCTAATTCCTATTACTTTGACTGGATTATTTGTAACTGCATATTTACAATACCGACGTGGTGATCAGTTGGACCTTTGATTAATTAACATCTCTTTTGTTTCTTGACCTCCTATTTATTTGTTTTAATCCTAATATAATCCGCAGGGGGTCAAATGCAGACTTTAGACTGCTGTTCGATTATTTCGGTGTAATTCTCAATCTAACAAGAATGTAATCACGCTCTGTAGGATTTGAACCTACGACATCGGGTTTTGGAGACCCGCGTTCTACCGAACTGAACTAAGAGCGCTTTATTATCATAAAAAAAGGTATGTGACCCCAATACGTCTTGCATGCATATACTATATCAATATATAGAAATATATTGATATATTGATATTGAGTATGTATGTCCAATTTGAATCGGTCTCAATTGATCCCTTGTTACTTCTCATACGATAAGTAATAGTTAGGGATAGGGATGACAGGATTTGAACCCGTGACATTTTGTACCCAAAACAAACGCGCTACCAAGCTGCGCTACATCCCTTTCCATTAGTTTCCAGTGTCATTGTAAAGAATCTTTGTCTTGTTTTCCACATTTTTTTCGACATTGTTCGACATTGATATATATATATATATCAATTATCCTGTCATTTTTATCTTTCTTTTTAGTTTCATATCCTATAATATAGAATAGAATATGAAAAATCAAAAAATTCTATAGTTATAGAAAAATTAAATAATAATATTTAATTAATAAAATAATATTTAATTAATAAAATTAAAATATTTAAAATCAAAATAGAAAAAATAGAATATTATATAGAGTAAAGTAATATATAGAATAGAGTAATATAGAGAGTATAATATTAATATATTAATAGAATAGTAATATAAAGAATAATAAAAAGAAAAAAAGAATATATAAAATAGAACCTAAATATCAAAAATATTTATGACTAATGTTGAAAATAGAAAATCGAATAATTAAAAATATTTTTTCTATTAATTTTCTCTATTAATATAATAAAATTCATAATATAATAATAATATAGTTAACGATTATTATATTAATAATAATATAGAATAATATTAATTAAGATAATAATAATATTAATTAATATAATTAAATAAAAAAAAAGAATATTCTATTAAAGAATATTCTATTATAGAAATTATAGAATATAGAATTCTATCTATATCTAATATATATATTTATAGTAATAGAATTAACAATAAGAATTTTCTTAGAATAAGAAAAATGATAATAATAAAAGACTTATTATGAGATAAAAAAAAAATAGGAAATTGAAATTCCCCTAAGTAAAATGATTTTTAGGGAATGCTCGGCTCGGGCAGAAATAGACCTCTTTTTTTAGTTAAAAAAAATATCTAATGAATCGTTGTACATTTCAATTTGAATTAGGACTTCTGCCGACAAATACAAATACAAGTGGTTATTAACTAAATAACGATCTGATCATATTCCTATATGTAATTCTGTATTACAAATTACAATAAAGAATAATAAGAAGGAGGATTTAAAATGCGAGATCTAAAAACATATCTTTCCGTGGCACCAGTAGTAAGTACTCTATGGTTTGGGGCTTTAGCGGGTCTCTTGATAGAGATCAATCGTTTATTCCCGGACGCATTGATATTCCCCTTTTTTTCATTCTAGTTATTGTCACGGTAAGGGGTGAAGAAGATTAGAGATCCAATCAAATATCTGTGATTAATCTCCTCTTTTTTTTATTTCTTTTTTTTTTTTTAGTTTTAGAATTAGAATAAGTTAGAAAAGAGAAAGAATAAAGGTGGATTCGCCTTCAGTGAAACTCGGAATCTGGCCCAGGCTTCAATGGAATTGAATTTTTTTTTATTCAATTCCATTTCTATTAATAATTCTATTAATAATAGAGTGAGACCAGAAATGGAATGCTAAGGCGGGAACAACAATATCATAAAAGATACTTAAATGAAAACTGAAATACTGTACTGCGCTTCGATTCGAAATATAGTTCGAAATCTTTGTATTACTTAATTATTACTGTACTATATTAAATTTATTGGAACGAAATCTTTCATAATTCATTGGATTTCGAATTATCAACTTCTACTTTTTTTTCCTTTCTTCTTCGCTTCGAATCCGAAAATCGAAGAGTTAAGTGAATCAAAAACCCAAAGGAGGTTCATGGCCAAGGGTAAAGATATCCGAGTAAATGTTATTTTGGAATGTACCGGTTGTGATAAAAAGAATGTTAATAAAGAATCAACGGGTATTTCCAGATATATTACTCAAAAAAATCGACACAATACGCCTAGTCGATTGGAGTTGAGAAAATTCTGTCCCTGTTGTTGCAAACATATGATTCACGCAGAGATAAAGAAATAGAGAAAATGGATCGCTTGTGTCTTACTCTTCCAAGGAACATGAAAAATGATCTATTTTTCATATATATTATATAAAAAAATGATATACATAGAACATTATATAACATATATTTCATTATATAACAATATATATTAAATCTATATATATAAGAAAGTAAGAATAAGAAATAAAACAAATCCTTTTTTTAAGAAATGTTATTTTCGGGATAGGAATAAACAAACCATGGAGAAATCTAAGCGACTCTTTCTTAAATCCAAGCGATCTTTTCGTAGGCGTTTGCCCCCGATCCAATCGGGGGATCGAATTGATTATAAAAACATGAGTTTAATTAGTCGATTTATTAGTGAACAGGGAAAAATATTATCTAGACGTGTGAATAGATTGACCTTAAAACAACAACGATTAATTACGATTGCTATAAAACAAGCTCGTATTTTATCTTCGTTACCTTTTCTTAATAATGAAAAACAATTTGAAAAAAGCGAGTCGACTGCCAGAACTACTACTACTGTTCTTAAAACAAAAAAAAAATAGAGTTTCTCTTCAATTGAATTCGAATTTGAATCAAAACTCAAATCAAATGTGGATTGATGTTTTGTTCGAAAACTACGACAATCAAATTTGGGTTGTTGTGTTGTAAGAAAAAAGAGAATAGGTGAAGAAGGATAAATCTTTTTTTATTGAGCGTGGTTGTTCATTTTGATGATTTTATCATATTAATTCTATTTTATCATACAAATCTCTATTCTACTACCTTCCCGGAGTTCAGGCTCCGGGGAATTTTGGTTTTTATGATCTCGTTGGCAATCATAAAAAGACAATTCCCTTTTAATATAGCTATTTGTGCAACTATTTTACGATTAAGAAGCAATTGCCTTTTGTACAGATTATGCATTAAATTACTATAAATATAGTATATTTTTTGATTCTCGCCAATTACTCCATTTATTCGACTGATCCACAAACCACGAAAATCCCTTTTTTTCCTATCTCTATCCCGATGAGCTGAAACCAAAGCTTTTATTTTCTGTTGAGTAATAGTTCGAGTAAGTCTTGAATGAGCCCCGCGAAAGCTTGATGTAAATAAACGAATTTTTGTCCTTCTTTTCCGAGCTATATATCCTCGTTTAATTCTGGTCATTGAATAAATGAGACTTTGGTGAATAACTATTTGAATTTTTTTCTGTCAGTTATTCTTTTCGCCTTCGTATTCTATTAATAACAAAAATGGATTCTTCCAATGTATAAAATATAAATTCCAATGGCTTTTGCTACTATAACCTTCCCAACCACTATTTTTTTATTTTTTTTCTAACGAACTGAGAAATTGTATTGATATTAGGTATCAAAAAACATAGTAAATTAAATAGAAATAAATAAAAAAATGGTGGGTTCCATCGTTTCTATGATTCCTTTTTAAACGGCGAGGTCCTCTCTATACACCGGAGCCCCCTCCTTCATTTAATCAATGTTATTGTTAACTTGTACAGTTCACATTCTTTGGCTCTACCCATGAAATATCTAGTAATAGGTCTTTCACAACGAAATCTGGCTATACAGTAACGGTATTTAAGTATGAAGATTTGCTGGGTAGCTGACCCTCTTAGTCCGTTCTTGTAAAATTAAGGGCAAAATTTTTCTTTAATTGAAATAGGATTTTCCCCACTTAATGGATAACCATTTGCTACCAATGGGAAAGTCTTTCTCATCTTAAATTGCAAATTGAGGTGATTGGGTTTGCACCAATCGAAACCATAAATTTCATATAAATTTAATACACAATAGAAATATATATCTTATTAATATAATAGATTTTATAGATTTTATAATAGATTTTTTGTAAGTTAAGATAGTGTGAATGGAGTTCTTCCATTCACACTATCTTAACCGATCATCGATACTGCAAAAATTTGTTTCCTTCCTTTCTTTTGTCTTAGTCTATGATATGAACGAGTCGCACATACACCCTAGTACACGTCCCTCGGCGCTGAGGGCATCCCCGAAGAGCGGGGGATTTCGTGACATTTCGGATTGGCTGTCTTGTGTTTCTAATAAGTTGTTTCATAGTTGGCATGGTGAGTCGTATACATCGTATACATAATGAACCGGTTTAGATCAATCCTAACCCGATGTACTTCTATTCTATTAATAAATAGATTAATTAATAGAAATATTCTAAGAAATATTCGAACTATTCTATTAAATCTGGTAAGAAGATTAAGATATGAAGATAAAATTAAGAAGATAAAATTGTTTATTTTCGAGGAATCCTTGCTGCTAATTTTTTATTCAACCGCTACAAGATCAACAATTCCGTGGGCTTGGGCTTCTGCTGCTGACATAAAAACGTCCCTTTCCATGTCTTCGGATACAAGCCATAAAGGTTTACCTGTTCTTTGTACATAAACCCTTGTGATAGTTTCGCGCAGTTTTAGTAGTTCTTCCGCTTCCAGGATAAATTCTCCCGTTTGTGCCTCATAAAAAGAACTAGCGGGTTGATGGATCATTACCCTGATGATATAACATAAGAAACCCTTATCTCACACGACAAGGTGAGAGAGATAAATAAAAATAATAAAAAAAAACAAACAAAGATAGAATTGAACAACCGTACAGGCATCTTTTGCGCATTGCATACGGCTCTACTATGGAATTTCTTTTTACCTTCCATCAAAGAAATAGAAAATAGACTAGGTCTATCAGACCCAGATCAGTAAATGATCCAATAACCACCCTTCCTTTTTGTTTGGGAGTATTTTTAAAATACTATGATGGTTCCGTTGCTTTATTATTTCGTCTCGTCTCTTATTCAGCAATCCAAAAGTTTCTTTTTTTTTTTTCATATTCTTTCATAACATAAATTAAATATTGTTAAAAGCTTTCCGGTGTGAAAACTTAAAACCAAAAAGTTTGTGACACTGAAATAGGCTCCTGATAGATCAGATAAAATCGTAAATACCCCCTCTTTCATACTACTCTTTCGATACATAATCGAATGGTTTTGAAAAAAAAAATTGCATATCGAACTCAAAGTGCCATGCTATTATTACTAAATATTCATATGGTGAAGGCATAGTCTTCTTTTTTTCTCAAATAAAAGAATCATTGGCGCCAAGCGTGAGGGAATGCTAGACGTTTGGTAATTTCTCCTCCTGCCAAAATAAAAGATCCCATTGAAGCGGCTAATCCCATGCATACTGTCTGTACATCTGGTTGTACAAATTGCATAGTATCAAAAATAGCTATTCCGGGTATTACCCATCCGCCCGGAGAATTTATAAACAGATATAAATCTTTGTTATCGTCCTCCATACTGAGATATACCATAAGGCCAATAAGTTGATTCGATATTTCACTATCAACCTCTTGGCCTAAAAAAAGTAGTCTTTCTCGATAAAGTCGATTGATTAGGATCAAATTTTATCCCTTAAGAGCCGTACATGCATCTTTTGATGCATACGGTTCTCGAAAAATCGCAAACAAAAAGGAATCAATGTGTCGATTTCAACCCTCTTTCCTTTTTCATAATGGACTTTTTCAAACTTCTAACGAAAGGAAAGGTCTTTTTCTTACATTTTTCAAGAAAGACTGCTTTTTGACCCCTTTATTATCATTATCTTTATTATCATTATCTATATTCTATATTAATCTATATTCTATTAGAATATAAGAAATAAAAATAAAATAAAAATAAGAAAAAAAATAATGTACTAAACTTATTGAACTAACTTCTCATTGATGTATTGTTTTCATCGAGATCGAACCCCAATCGCAATGTAATTTTCTTGTTTCTGAATGGGCTTCTTCAATTCTTTTAGGTTTCTTTTCTACTCTGAGTAAAGATCTGCCCGATTTTTATTTGCACATATAGGACAAATACTGCAATACCATGTCTTTTTGCTATGACTTCCTTTTTTCTTAATTTCTTATTTCATCTTTTCTATCAAATATATGACATGATAGAAGTAGTAATCGTAGATATATTACCAATTGGTTTTTTTCTAAACAGAGCCTGGGTGCTTAATTTTATTGGTCCAACCAAGCCAACCATAAATTATTCTAAATTTAGAATAGTAATCTGGATACCCCCCAAAAAAGATCAAAAAATAGATCTAATTGCACTTCATTACACTTCACGCTCCAAATTTTTGATGATTCAATCCATTTTTTTGGGGTGAAAGAGAGGATATCTCGATCGGGGAAGAGAACGGGTAAATCCCATATGACCCAATATATCTGACAAGTCGCACTATATATCAACCCAAGATGCATCTTCCTCTCCAGGACTTCGAAAGGGTACTTTTGGAACACCAATGGGCATTAAATGGAGAAAAAAAGAAGTCGTATATCTCACTTTGGTATGGAAACGTAAGAATGGTTTTATTGTGTTAAAAATGATTTGTTTTTATCCTATTGTATTTATAAATCATAAATAAAAAAGGAAGACCAAATGAATACTGTAAAGTTCTTACGAATAGGTCCTTGGGGTGATAAATGAATATGTCTGCATTCACTGATATAAACATTCATATAAAATAGGGTCAACCCCCTACCACCATTGCGTATTGTTACTTATCGGGTATAGAATAGATCTGCTTCTTTTTGTTCCTACGAATAGAATTGTTCCATTATTACTAAAAAACTAGAATAAATATGAATCCTTTACCCGAGATAATCTACTGAAAAGGGAGGGTCCATAGTATAGTTTTTTCCAGTGCAATAAAGTTACATAGTGTCTATTTTTTGTTGATATAAGGGGTACTTTCATGGGTTTGCCTTGGTATCGTGTTCATACTGTTGTATTAAATGATCCCGGCCGTTTGCTTTCTGTCCATATAATGCATACAGCTCTGGTTGCTGGTTGGGCCGGTTCGATGGCTCTATATGAATTAGCAGTTTTTGATCCCTCTGACCCTGTTCTTGACCCAATGTGGAGACAGGGTATGTTCGTTATACCCTTCATGACTCGTTTAGGAATAACCAATTCGTGGGGCGGTTGGAATATCACAGGGGGGACTATAACGAATCCGGGTATTTGGAGTTACGAGGGTGTGGCTGGGGCACATATTGTGTTTTCGGGCTTGTGCTTTTTGGCGGCTATCTGGCATTGGGTCTATTGGGATCTAGAAATCTTTTGTGATGAACGTACCGGAAAACCTTCTTTGGATTTGCCCAAAATATTTGGAATTCATTTATTTCTTGCAGGGGTGGCTTGTTTTGGTTTTGGCGCATTTCATGTAACAGGATTGTATGGTCCTGGAATATGGGTGTCCGATCCTTATGGACTAACCGGAAGGGTACAATCCGTAAACCCCGCGTGGGGTGTGGAGGGTTTTGATCCTTTTGTTCCGGGTGGAATAGCGTCTCATCATATTGCGGCAGGAACATTGGGCATATTAGCGGGCCTTTTCCATCTTAGTGTGCGTCCACCCCAACGTCTATACAAAGGATTGCGTATGGGAAATATTGAAACCGTCCTTTCCAGTAGTATCGCTGCTGTCTTTTTTGCAGCTTTTGTTGTTGCTGGAACTATGTGGTATGGTTCAGCAACTACTCCGATTGAATTATTTGGTCCCACTCGTTATCAATGGGATCAGGGATACTTCCAGCAAGAAATATATCGAAGAGTTGGTGCTGGGCTAGCCGAAAATCAAAGTTTATCAGAAGCTTGGTCTAAAATTCCGGAAAAATTAGCTTTTTATGATTACATCGGCAATAATCCGGCAAAGGGGGGGTTGTTTAGAGCAGGCTCAATGGACAATGGAGATGGAATAGCCGTCGGTTGGTTAGGACATCCTATCTTTAGAGATAAAGAGGGGCGTGAACTTTTTGTACGTCGTATGCCTACTTTTTTTGAAACATTTCCGGTTGTTTTGGTAGACGGAGACGGGATTGTTAGAGCCGATGTTCCTTTTCGAAGGGCAGAATCGAAGTATAGTGTCGAACAAGTAGGCGTAACTGTTGAGTTCTATGGCGGCGAACTCAATGGAGTCAGTTATAGTGATCCCTCTACAGTGAAAAAATATGCTAGACGTGCTCAATTGGGTGAAATTTTTGAATTAGATCGTGCTACTTTGAAATCGGATGGTGTTTTTCGTAGCAGCCCAAGGGGTTGGTTTACTTTTGGACATGCTTCGTTTGCTCTGCTCTTCTTTTTCGGGCACATTTGGCATGGTGCTAGAACCTTGTTCAGAGATGTTTTTGCCGGTATCGACCCAGATTTGGATGCTCAAGTAGAATTTGGAGCATTCCAAAAACTTGGAGATCCAACTACAAGAAGACAGGTAGTCTGATAGAACATTCTTTTGTTCCTTTTCTACTTTTTTTGTTTTTGTTGTGATTTGAATTTGACATAAGGAACCAGATCAATCTTGATTTGACTCATTACATTTTGTTTTACTCTTGTTCTTTCTTTTTCTTTATCCGGGAGATGATCCCAAATAAACAGGTATGAAAGCTATAATTGTAAACCACGATCAAATCTATGGAAGCATTGGTTTATACATTCCTCTTAGTCTCGACTTTAGGAATAATTTTTTTCGCTATCTTTTTTAGAGAACCCCCTAAAGTTCCAACTAAAAAAAGGTGAAATGATTTTTCATTATCTCAATTGAAGTAATGAGCCCCCAATATCCCAATATTGGGGGCTTATTACTTCAACTAGTCCCCATGTTCTTCGAATGGATCTCTTAGTTGTTGAGAGGGTTGCCCAAAAGCAGTATATAAGGCATACCCAGTAAAACTTACAAGTAAACCAGATATAGAGATGGCAACTAGGGTTGCTGTTTCCATTATTATATAATTTCAAGACCACAATGGATCTATAGGATAAGATCCTTTATTTACAGCGGAGTGGTATACAAAGTCAACAGATCTCAATAAATAAAAAATAGGATTTATGGCTACACAAACCGTTGAAAGTAGTTCTAGATCTGGTCCAAGACGAACTGTTGTAGGGGAGTTATTGAAACCATTGAATTCAGAATATGGTAAAGTAGCTCCGGGGTGGGGAACTACTCCTTTGATGGGTATTGCAATGGCTCTATTTGCAATATTTCTATCTATTATTTTAGAGATTTATAATTCGTCCATTTTATTGGACGGAATTTCTATGAATTAGATTCACGAGAACCGACTAACTAGCTTTTCAATAGACAGTAAAGTGAAGAATTTGGATCTTTTATTTGTAGCCCATTCCATTTTTTGGGTAGTTCGACCGCGGAATTTCTTTGTTTCTGTATTTCCGGAATATGAGTGTGTGACTTGTTATAATTGATCCTATTGATAGTACAGAACAAAAAATGGATCTGTCATCTTGATCGAGATGGTTTTACCCCGTCAGATACAGATATTTATTCTAGTATCTGGAGCACGGAATATAGAAAATAGGTTCTAAAGTATTAAAACTATGATTCATACTTCATATTTAGACCTCGCAACCGGACTTAAAAAATTTTTCAAAGAGTTAGAAGAAAAAATCAAAAGATTTTGATTCTTTCAAACTTCCGCTGCTTATCTTTTTTTTGATCAAAGGAAAAATGTTTCTTTGGATTTTTTCATTCTATCTATTCATTGAATAAGTGATGATCCAGCAGTTCTTACTCAGGGAATTTTTGGACTTCGATTAAAGGTTTTTTTTGAATCATCGTGGTTCTGGTATGAATCTGAGGTTTTTTTAATTGATTCATATGGTCTTAACAAGAGAATTCCTATCAATAATAATAATAAATAAGACAGCAGTAAAATCGCATTACACACAAATAAAAAAAAAAAGAAATAAATAATAGAATATTCAAGAGGCCTGTAAGTAAGGATCAAGATAAACAAGATAAATACGAGTGAGCCGACTTGATATTTTGGCATTATAACCACAAAGAATAGCTTTCGGATTTCTATTTTTTCTTATCTTCAGAGAAGATTGGAATCGTAGGATTAAGTTAAAAAGTTTCAAACTTTCTATTACACATATCCGTTTCCGTTACAACCAGTATTGGGGTATTTCTGTTTGAGCCGTACGAGATGAAATTCTCATATACGGTTCTCGGGGGGGGGGTTCCCTTGGTTCACCTATCTCAATAAAGTCTATGATTGGTTCGAAGAACGTCTTGAGATTCAGGCGATTGCCGATGATATAACTAGTAAATACGTTCCTCCTCATGTCAACATATTTTATTGTTTAGGGGGAATTACACTTACTTGTTTTTTAGTCCAAGTAGCGACGGGGTTTGCTATGACTTTTTATTATCGTCCGACCGTTACTGAGGCTTTTGCTTCTGTTCAATATATAATGACTGAAGCAAACTTTGGTTGGTTAATCCGATCAGTTCATCGATGGTCGGCAAGTATGATGGTCTTAATGATGATCCTACACGTATTTCGCGTGTATCTCACCGGTGGTTTTAAAAAACCTCGCGAATTGACTTGGGTTACGGGTGTGATTTTGGCTGTATTGACCGCATCTTTTGGGGTAACTGGTTATTCCTTACCTTGGGACCAAATTGGTTATTGGGCCGTAAAAATTGTAACAGGCGTACCTGAAGCTATTCCTGGAATAGGGTCATCTGTGGTAGAGTTATTACGCGGAAGTGCTAGTGTGGGACAATCTACCTTGACTCGTTTTTATAGTTTACATACTTTTGTATTACCTCTTCTTACTGCCGTATTTATGTTAATGCACTTTCTAATGATACGTAAGCAAGGCATTTCCGGTCCTTTATAGAGAATATGGATCCTAGATATTTGTAATCAATCAATTATCATTGGGGGGAGGAACAATAGTATTTCATTGCTACAAATATGGATTATTTAAAAGAATAAGACATGTATTTGGATATTTCCCTTCAACTTAAAAATAAAATTGGATTCTTTTTTTTATTTGACATACACGAATAGTTGAAGGCAACTCTCCGAAGAAAAAATGGATTATGGGAGTGTGTGACTTGAGCTATTGATTGGGCCGCGCAGATATATGACTTTATCTTATCTGCCACATTTGAATTTACAATTAAATGTGTCTTTGTTTCAACCGCCGCGCAAGGCCCCTACAGAGGATAGGCCGGTTCGCTTGAAGAAAATATTTTCTATGATCATACTCAATCATATCCTGCATGAACAGGCTCCGTAAGATCCAGTAAAATAAGTGATGTGGTATAATACAGATTATGTCTTATCTATTTCACTTAACTTACATAGTATGGAAATGCATTCATTTCCTATGCAT